CTGACACCTGGTCGAAAAGGAATAGAAAGTCTAAAGAGAGGCAAAAAGGCTTTTGATAATTTTTTTGGTTCTTTTTTACGAATTTGATAAAGCTAAATAGACAGATCTAAAAATTCATTTCGGATAATTGAACCTTCTCAAACTGTTTCTTTTTAAGAACCAAAAATATTTGTGCCAAAACAACCGATCCTAAGAAGAACAAAAGGCCTTGGACACGTAATGGATCTTGAAGTACTATTTCCGCATCCCCCTGACCAAATCCACCTACATTAGGATTACTCGTTAATGGTTGATCGAGTTTAATGGATTCGCCCTCTGAAACAAGAAGTTCTAGGCCTCGAGGGATAATATCAATTACTTGGCGTTCATTCGATGCATCCACTATGGTTATTTCGTATCCCCCTTTTTCTTTTCGTAAAATTTTGCTTATTATCCCTCCTGCCGTAGCATTATAAACTGTATTGTTACTTTTGCTACCATCAGGATAAATCTGACCCCTTCCCCTGTTTCCACCTACGTATATAGGATATTTTAAGAAGTGAACATTTTTATTAGTAGCAGGGTCGGGGGCAAGAATAGGAAAGGTTATTTCACTATATTTTTGACCAGGAACAGGACCTATCACAAGAATATTTTTTTTATTGGGGCGATAATTCTGAAAAGACAGATTTCCTATCTTTTCTTTCATCTCGGGTGAAATACGATCGGGGGGGGCTAATTCAAACCCCTCCGGTAAAATAAGAACAGCTCCCACATTCAAAGCTCCTTTTTTACCATTAGCTAGAACTTGTTTTAGCTGCATATCATAAGGAATTTTAACAACTGCTTCAAATACAGTATCAGGAAGTACCGCTTGTGGAACCTCAATATCCACGGGCTTACTAGCTAAATGGCAATTGGCACATACAATACGCCCAGTTGCCTCTCGTGGATTTTCATAATTCTGCTGGGCAAAAATTGGATATGCACTTGAAATGGATGCCCAAGTTATTATATATATCATGAGTGAGACAGATATGGAGCGAGTAATCTCTTCCCTTATCCAAGAAAAGGTATTTCTAGTTTGCATGGTCCAATCATTTATCCCGAAAATTTCTACAATAAAGTTAGGTAGGTCGATAATATACTTCCCTAGCCACAATTCTGCTATTTACATTTACTGAAAAAAAGAAAAATTTTTTGTTGAAATATACAAGGAATCCCTCATGGGTAAAAAAGAGTAAAGTAAATACGACTTTGATTTGGTTATGATGTATAAGGTAAGAAAGATTAGAATTGGATCAGTGAATCTTTTTTTAGTCATTTATTGCATGATAAATCACTACAAGTGACGGAGATACACGATTTAAATAACGAAAGATCCAATATTTAAAAATTGTATCAAGAATGACTGGAAAGGTAGAAACTAGACCAGATAAAATTTGCTCATAATGAGCAAACCCAAAATCTTTGTAAATATAACCAATCATTAGTTCCCAACCGTGAGGCGAATGGAATCCGATACATAAATCAGTTAATAAAAGAATCGAAAAAGCTTTAATTGTATCACTTAAATTATATAGGAATTCTTGAACCCAAGAATTCAGAATAAAAAGCTTTTCCTTACCCCAAAAGGAATAACCACTTAGAATAACGAAAGATATTAGATTTGTCGAGAAGTGCAAGATTGTATGGATACGATACTCATTGTGTATCTTGATGAATTGGATTGTTTCTTTGTGGATTCCTAGACGAAATTGTTGTAAATTGGTTTCTGGGTATTCCTTTATCATTTCATCCAGCTGAAATAGTTCCTCTAATTGTATGAATTTTTCTAGAACACTTTTTTCTTGAATATCATTCAAGAAAGTTTCGCATTGTCTAGTATTCCACCAATTAGTAATCCAAGTTTTCAAACTTTTATTACAGCAGAGAGAGATCAACCAGGGCAAAAAGACTATAGATGTAAAATAAAAAAAAGGAATGAATGCTTTCTTTTTTGCCATTTTGAATCTGTGAATTGTGAATGAACCTACCGCATTTGTTGATTCTATTAGATCTACTATTTCTATCGAGCATGAGTTTCTAGTCGAATTCGAATAGAATGTATTGAGCCTATAATCCCTTTTATCTTTTTCTTTTGATTCAATACTTAGTCTTTGCTTTGAATCTAGAAAGAATACAGAAATAGACTCAGAATACACTTCCAATTTGAATCAAGAAAAAATTTGGATTTCCAGGGTGTTATTCCCCCTTTTTTCAATACTAAAAGAACTTTTTCAAATTTTTCAAATAAAAAATATGATTCTATTTTCGAGACGAATAAACTCCCTTTCTTTTCTATCAAATATATAAAAAAAAAAACGAGCATAAAAGAATAGATGAATGTTCAATTGAAAAAAAAAGAAAGAAATTTTTTAGTTTTTTCTTCCTACTGCCAAAGCATTTAGTCTTTAAAAACGAATTCATTTCAAAATACTTCAATTGGTACACGCAAGAAGTAAGCCAATTCAGCAGCTTTTTGCTCAATTTCTCGTGTAGTAAAATTCTCATCAGTACGAATTAAAGGAATAGCCCCTTGACCTCGAATTTCCATATAAAGGACACGCCGAGCAGAAACACCCTCTTTAACTTCTATTCTGATGGACTGAATATCTTTCATAAGGAATCGTAAAAAGATGCGACGGCTTTTTCCAGGAAATCCCCAACGAAAAATACGCACTATCCCTTCTTTTCGGTCGAAAAGATCATAACCACTACCCACATTCCACAAAATAGTGCACCACAAATAGCAACTAATAAAGAGACCCGCGATCCCATAGAAAGACATCACAATCCCTTGTGGAAAAAAAATGATTTGCTGAGACGCAAATAACGATATAAAATTTCTACCAAGATAACTGGAAGTTCCAACCAATAAGAATCCCAATGAACCTAAAAATAGGATAAAGGCCCAGCAGAAATTACTTGTTTTTCGAGACCCCGTTATAAATTCTATCCATAGAGATTCTGATCGCCAACTCATATATATTAGATCCAGTTATACAATTTTTTGGAATTGAGAAAATATGACTTTCCTTTTTTTGTTTTCAAAGTAACTCTCATCAACTGTTTTGTTGCGAACCTTTACCTTAGGAGTAATTAATAGAATTGTTTATATCTAAAATAATAACATCTCCTTCCTTTATATGATCCCCTATAACTATATACAAATAAATACATTGACTTGAATTTCATACAGCGGCCCGATGATGATCCATTTTTCAAAAGAGCGCAAATTTAGTTACCCCATATAATACGTTTACACATGCATAAAAGCTTTTTTTAGTTATGTTTGTAGGAATCTATGTGTTATACAATATTCTACCAAATGGGTCTTATCGAATGGAAGTTTTTAAAATAAAAAAGGGCGTGATACGATTCGGTCTCATCCGATCTAAAAAATCTTATTTTTTTGAATATGAAGAAATAAAGAAGCCATTGCAAGTGCCGGAAAGACTAGGCCTACTAAAGGCACAAAAATAGAGGGTAAGTTATTGAAAGTTGTCATAAAATGGGGTACCTCAATTTAATATTTGTACCTGTTATTGTTATATTCTGAATTCTAAAGATATCTTAGAATATCTTGTATTTTTATTATTTCTATTATATATATTATATAATTATACTAAGTATCTTTAAGTAAATATATATCTAATACTAATATACAACCTAATAGAAATATATAGAATAGAACCTACTAGAAATAGAATAAAAAATAGGTACAAGAAACGTCAAACTAAATAAATGGACTTATTAATCTTTCAAAATCAAATAGATATATTATCATAATCCCCCTGTTAGATTTATTATTCTTTTTGTCTTGTAATAGTCATTAATAAAGAAAAAATTTTCTTCCATTAAAAATTTCTACAAAATTGATTGGAATCTGATCCAACAACAGGGAATTTTCGGGAAATGCAAAAAGATGCAAGACTCTCTATAGATCTATATCTCTATTTGAATTATCTATACATATGCAAGCAAGAGAGGAAAAAAACTTTGTTTAATTTTTCTAGTCTAATTTGAACTTCCCGAAAGCAAAAATTCAATTTTTATCTTGTTGATAAAGGTTTACTGAGTAGTAAACAAGAATATCGATAAAAAAATGATTCGAAAGAAAAATGAATTTTTCAGGGTTTTCGTTTAATTCTGATAAACTAACTGTTCTATTTGATTTCATTTTTGTTCAACGGAAAAAAAGCATGGAGCTGAAATAACTCACTCACAACACCTTTTAAAGGATTACGTGGTACAATTGCATCCAATAAGCCCTTACGTAATAAAGATTCAGCCGCTTGTGAACCTTCAGGCACGGCTTTTTTCAATGTTTGTTCAATTACTCTTTTACCCGCAAATGCAATATAGGCATAGGGTTCGGCAATAATGATATCCCCCAACATACCAAAACTTGCTGTCACCCCACCGGTAGTAGGAGATGTAAGAATTGATATATAGAATAACTTTTTACTTGATTGATAATCACATAAAACCGAAGAAATTTTAGCCATTTGCATCAAACTTAAACTTCCTTCTTGCATTCGTGCTCCTCCGGAAGAACACACTAAAATAAGAGGTAAACATTGATTGGTAGCATACTCGATCAAACGAGTTATTTTTTCGCCTACTACGGATCCCATACTACCCCCCATAAACTGAAAATCCATAACCCCAAGAGCTACCGGAATACCGTTTAGTTGACCTGTACCTGTTTGAATAGCGTCAGTCAACCCTGTCTTTTTTTGAGCAGAGTTAATACGCTTTTTATAAGGTTCCTCCCTCGAATGAAATTTAATGGGATCCGCGGAGACCATGTCTTCATCCATAGGATTCCAAGTACCCGGATCAATCGAAAGCTCAATTCTCTCTGAACTGGTCATTTTCAAATAATGTCCACATTCTTCACAAACATTCATTTCGACTTTCTTATACATTAATCCATAACAATTGTCGCATTGAATCCACAATTGATTGTAGTTTTT